AACTTCGGAAAAGAATTCTTTGGTTGTGTAGGCAGTACCGTACGGCGCATTCGGAGTAACGGCCCAAACAGTTCTATGTCTTGATCGAACACCTGATGTATAGCCCGATGGAGATACAGAACCTTTCATTACGTTTTTGACGCATATTTGATGGGAATGAAACCAGCAATGGGAATTGGATTGGACAAATATCGGAATTTGATAAACCCATTTTCGTGTCGAATCCTTGGTTCCCAGAAGAACAAATGAAAAATGGTTTTTGCATCTTACGTAGTGAGTGCATGAGCCACTAACCGAACGAAAATCATCGTTTAATGAAATTAAATGGGGTCTACAATCATCTCTTTCCTTTCGATTGATATTCTTTTGGTCAGATGGAGCAGCAGAATACTCCGATCCTGATGTACAGAACCGTTCCCATGGAGGCGATGGCAAAAACTCCGTCTCACGAATGTGGAAATTCCATAGTGGAGTGACCGGGCTTCCCCCTCCCTGAACAGACCGATAGAGAGGCAGATTTCCACGCATATGTAATATAAGTCTTAATAGGTTTAGAAGCGAAACATCCTGGATTCGCCGACGAAACATTCGAATTAAAGTTTCAGGATGAGCAAAGTAAGAGATTTTTGCTCTTAACGAGAAATTAGATTGCGATAATCTCCCTTCCATGAATAGAAATACAGAATGGATGGAACGGAAGGATTTCCATTCAATGAAATTTCTGAATTGCGCAGGAAACGAAGTAGACATCTCAAGAACCGGACATGCCCCCTTCGTAAGCGCGTCGATATAAGGATTAATACATGACTCATCAAATGAATTTTGATGAGGTTTCGGGAGGATTTCCAAATAGTCTTGGTGGCGTGCCTTTTTTATTAACCGTCTCACGCCGACCATATTGTACTTCCCGGGACAATCAATATTCTCAATTGAATCGTATGGTTTTGCAAAACAACCATAAGCGATTGAATGAATATCATCCTGAAAGAGGAATGGATATGAAAAACAATCCCGTTCAAATTTTAGTTTCTCTAATTCTTTCTGGAAATAACTGAGTCCAAATGGCAATCCGCGCGACATTCTCGTGTTAATAGCCTCTCATTGTGTTGTGTTCTTGTGTGAGACAACCAATCCGGAAGGGTTGTGCAGATCGTACGAAGCACCTAAGCGCACCGACGGAATAATAGGTTTCCTCATTCATATCGAACGTGAACAATCATACCTATCCTTAGGTGGGTAGATGGATATGGATGCATCAAACACAAAATTTTATTTGGACTATTCTAACTTTCCAAATTACTGGCTGTGGAAAAGGGGTGTGACAATATGTCTCACTAGTCCGCTAATTGTTCCAATTTATGAAGCATTTTTGCATGGGGAGACGAGAAAGCAAAAAAGAAGAATATCTCGTTTATGTCGTTATAAACAAGGGGAGCTTAACACACTTGTTTCTTCATTTTGGCAAAACGATAGTTATCGGGATGAGATCCCGATCGAGCGGGTCATGGAAATAAATGGGGGGGTTAAACGTCCCCCCCATTTTTATTCCTTTTGTGAAAAAATGTCGAGGAATGGGGCGAATTTCGGTTTGAAAGCGTTTATCCCACGAATCCCTCATTAGTTACTGCCTTTTGCGTTTCTTGTTCCACTCGATCCCAGTTAGCGAAGATCTGACATCATTCTCCTCGAAAAAGGATTTGATCGATAGGTAGTATGTCCTTCCATTCCTGAAAGCATTTATTTTCAATGGGGTCAAGAATGCTACGTAGACATAGAATGCCAAGACAAAAGAGGGATAGTACGTAAATATTTGCAATGCCATGGAAACGGGGTTCGCGGTATTATCCTCCCTCCTGATTGTTAATACTCTTCGTTTGAATTTTGACCTCTTCAATCAATTACTCTCGCCCGTCTAAGCGAGCGACGGGCGGTTTCTGTTGCTTCAGCTTCCTTTTATGGAAAGGGATTGATAGTCAGAACATTTAACGGGGTTTGTTCCTTCTGCGGATCGTAGAATCCGGCTTCCCGAATGGACCTTTCTTCTTGCTTGCCGAGATCGGGAATTGATTGCAATTCTTTGATGAGTGACATATTGGAATAATTACCCGGGAATCTTCCTTCTCCCCCCCCTCCCATTTGCTTTGCAAATCATTTGTCACGGGGAGTGAGCTGTCCCACCCAGAGATAGGAGCAGAAATGGCTTCGGCATCACACCTGATGTACCCATCATTGGATGTAATGCCGAAACCATTCCCACCTGGTTTTTACCCGTTTCCAAATCAATTTTTGTAAATCATTAAATTTATACTGTGATGTCGTGGCCCCACAATTTGTGGAGTGGTGGCGACAGCGCCCATCCACACGGACGACCCATTCATAAGGAAGAGGTATATGCCGGAAGTGACTCGGTATTTGTTGATTCGTATGACGTAAGGCCCGACATTCGCCTGGTGTGTGACTATTGCGCCTACCGCGGAATGTTGTTCATACCCAGAAGGAACGAATTTGACTTATGCAGGGTCAGATACCAAATCTGGGTCGAACACCTCAATATAGAGCGGCAAAGATTGATGGTTCCGCTCCCCGAAGTGACTATGGATTCTTTCTTCATAGAAAATTGTTTTTATTCCCGATTACAATACTGCTACTGTTACTGCCGCTGCCACCACCGCTGTTACTACCATTCAAGTTTTTTCGGGTAATAATAATTTGCAGCGAAAGCCGGGACACGAACAATCCCCCTTCTTGGGTTGAAGCAGTTGGGAATGACGGTTGCTAAATCCCGCACGAACGCTTTCGATTCATTCCCGAGTCACACGTGGCTTTCCATTGCATCTTTTTTGAGCCGAGTTCTGCCGTGATATCCGGAATTGGAGGATTACTCCGTCGTTGAATGCTTGGATTCTAGATCCAATTTGTTTGAAGAAAATATGGATCGTACAGCCTATTGCGAATCAGAAATTATTACCACGAAATCTGGTTAGATCAGGGGCTGAAGCTCTCCCTAGCCGCGTACATTACGTCGATTGTAATTTCCGAAATATTGTTTTGTTTGGCGAACACCTCGGTTTTTCTCTTGATTTTGCCTCTTACAAAACCAGGGATTTTGCTAAGTTCCAATTGGCTTTCGGTGGTCCATTTCAGATCTTCCTTATTGGATGACAGTTTTGTAACTACCCCTTTTGTATCGTGACCGCCAGAAACGTCTGATAGGTAATCCTCCATACCCGGATTGAATGAGTTATAAACTGAATCGGCTATTTGATTTGCTCCTTCATAACCCAAGAGGGGTCGATATCCCAGCGGAAAGTTCTGGATATGAACCGGTGAGGGAATTACTCCACACGGAATATTGATGCGTTTGCCGGTGTGGCGCTCCGTTTGAGTTCCGAATATGGCGGAAGGTTCGACACGAGCTGTTGCGTCTCCGACTTCGGTATGGTTTTCTGTGACTAGAATCTCGTCGCATAAACCTTGGATCTGCTCGTTGAACCATTCGGTGTCATGCCTACGGTAAGTGCCTGAACGACGAACACGAATTCCCATTTCTTTGACGAGTATTTTGGTGATGGAAACAGCATGGGTCGCATCCCCGGAAACCACGGCTTCCTTTCCAGTCGGATTCTGACAATCAATAGTTCTCGAGAACCAAGCTGCTTGTGAAACGAATCTAGTTTGGTTTACCACATAAGGTTCGTAATCAACCCCTTTTTCCGATAAGACGGAAGCCCATGCGTTGATATACCCTTCGATTCGTCCAATGAAATCAGCCGCATCTGAAGGTCCCGCGGGAGTGATCGATACATAGGGCATCCCAAACTCCTTTTTTGAAAAAATTGCTGTCATCGGACCTGCTTCACGATGAGGAACTGTATTGGACCAGGCTCTCGGTAAATCTTTTGAATCTTTCAAAGACGCTCCTTCGGGAATTATTTGATTAACTAAGATTCCTAAACCTTGCAATAGACGTTTCAATTCGCGACAATCATGTTGGGCATGAAAACCTGACGTAGACATTCCTATGATATTTGCTGAAGGCGCATTTGTAACAGACCGATTCGATGCACCCCTTTCAATAGCTTTGTTTACGTAATGCCGAACAG